TCAAGAAAAGCTCCAGAAGATGTTAATCGTAAATAAGAAGATTGTTTACGAAGAAAAACTAATACAAATTCGCATTCAGATACATAAGAATTATATGGGAACCGAAATAGTCTTTTATTTTCTTTTGAAAAAAGAAAAATAGAATTATTCGGAGTAATAAGAGTATTCCAATTATGATATTTGTGAAGAAAGAATCGCAATAAATGTAAAGAAGGAACATCTTGGATCCAGAATTGAAGGATTTGAACCAAGATTTTAAGATGGATGGGATAAGGTATTAGTATATCTGACGCATAATTTAAATGCGATAATTTGTCCTCCAAAAAGGGAAATATTGAATGAATAGATCGTAAATTCAAATTCTGAGATTTTGGTATTTTTTTTTCTTCGAGGGAAGATACCAATCGCAGCAAGAATGGAATTTCCACAATGACTGCAAAACCTTCCAATATCATCTGAGAATAAAAATGAAAATAAAAATAATTGTTGTGCCCAACGAATCGATTTTGTTTAGAATCATTAACCGAATAAATCAAATAATTCTGTTGATACATTCGAATAATTGAACGTTTCACAAATACTGAACTAGATTTATTGTCATAACCAAAAATTTCCGTGGATTCGTAAAAAATCGAACCATTTAAACCACGATCATGAAGAAATGTGTAAATATACTCCTTAAAGAGAAGCGGATATAGAAAGTGTTGTTGCAGAGATCTATCTCTTTCTAAATATCCTTGTAATTCTTCCATTTACATTTCTACTTGAACCAGAGGCGGGACCTATTTCATTTTTTGGGTTATCAAATGATACATAGTGCAATATGGTCAGAACAGGGTATGTATTATGTATATAATTACAGTAAGAAAAATATATATATCCCGCAAACAAAGGAAACAGGGGAGTCCAATCAACAGATCTTTTTACTCTCTTTTTCTATCCAATTGGTTTATGTTCGTTATAATTACAAGAGGGTAAAAAATCCTTTATTTTTGCAACTCGATCGCTCTTTTGACTTTGGAATAAATTCTCTTTATCAGTATACTGTTTCTTCTACACATTCGTCTCCAATCCATAATAAAGAATAATTAGGATTCATTAAAAAAAAAAAGAAAGAAAATCAATGGGCCACTCACAGAAGAACCCACCCTTTCCCGCATCAGGCACTAATCTATCTTTAACGTCTAATTAGATCGGGTAATCATTCAAATTAAGAACAAAAGCTCGTTGTTTTTTATTTCACCAGAATTAGAGCCATAGGGCTCTATCCATTTATTCACTAGACCCAACTGTAAATGTGAATTTTTTTTTTTCACTTCCAAACAAAAAGAAAAAAAAATTGTAACGATCCGGTAAGGATAAACTCAAAGTTCTACTTTAATTAAAATTAAATAATATTTATAATATTTAATTAAAATTTATAATATTTAATTATAATATTTAATTAAATAATAAATTTTATAATAAAATAATAATATTTTATTACGACATGCTGTTTTTTCCATTCATTACTTTTGAGGATCAGTCGTGGTCTTATAGACTCTACCAATAGTCTGGACGAATCTCTTGCTTCATCCAAATGTGTAAAAGATCATAGTCGCACTTAAAAGCCGAGTACTCTACCGTTGAGTTAGCAACCCGAATAAAAATATAAAATAAATATAAAAATATAAAAATAAAATAAATAGGATATATATGTAAATACGGTCAAAATAAAAAAGTCAATTGAATTGCACTGCACGACCCCGTCAAAACATTGAACTAGAACAAATCGAAAAGAAAGATTTGTTTTTGTTGATCAATTAAAAACACCAAAATACCAAAATGGACAGATCGGATTAAACAACAACAGATTCCCAATAGAGATGTCAAAATTGTGACAAACCCCCATTTTTTTTATCAATTTTCTTTTCTTTTTCGTTAAGAAAATACATCTTGTATGCCAGTAAATCCGGCAGGGCAAACCCATCATTTGACTGAAGTGAAGTAAAAAAAACCAATATGAGGTGTAGATAAACGGATCTATTTATCTACGATCGAATTATATTTCTTCGATGCACCATTGTCAATATGAATCCAATATTAAGAAAACATATTTAAGTAAATCAAATAAGGACTTGTGTTGGATTGGCACAACATAAACATAAATAAGAATAAGGACTTGTGTTGGATTGGCACAACATAAACATAAATAAGAATAAGGACTTGTGTTGGATTGGCACAACATAAACATAAATAAGAAATTTGGATGAAAAAAATACGAAAGAGGTAAAGTAAAGAAAAAATCTCGGGTTTATTCAATCAATATCAATAGAGGTACAATAAGCAAGATTAACCCCTTGGTTGTTGGTGGATTCCCGCAACAAACAAAACAAGAAAAAAAGTAAATTAAGTATGAATACAGCAAGAAAAAGGCAAATTGTGTGTAAATGTAAACAAAGATAGATACTAGTTACCCCCCCCCTTTTTTTATTTATTAATTTTTTGTTTTTTTACTTTAATTAACTCGAATCGAAGTTATTTCTTGAAATAATTCTGCCTTCTTTAAAATATCACAAACAGTTCCCGTAGGTTGAGCACCTTTTTCAAGGAAATATAGAATAACAGGAACTTTTAAATAAGTTTGATTCTTTATCGGATCGTAAAAACCTACTTTTCTAAGATCTCTTCCTTCTCTTCGGGATCGAACATCAATTGCAACGATTCGGTAGATGACTCATTGGAATAGATGTAAATAAACAATGCCCCCCCTAAAAACGTATGGGAGGTTTTCTCCTCATACGGCTCGAGAAAAAAGGATTCTAAATTTCTGTATATGTATATAATGGCAAATGGATCCATAAAATCATGAATTAGACTATGATTTGAGTCGTTTTTTTATTCTTCCTTACAGAAAAAAAGAAATCTCATTCGTACTCATAACTCAAGTTGGGTAATTCTGACAGAATTCGAAGGGAAACCCTTAGACATTTATTGAGCCGTCTCTAACCTCTTTTGTTTGTCTCATCTCGAATCTATTTTTATTCCTCATTCTGATTCAATTGTTGAGACAATTGAAAATAGTGTTTACTTGTTCCGGAATCCTTTATCTTTGCTTTGTGAAATCATTGGGTTTAGACATTACTTCGGTGATCCTTACTCCTTTCAAAAGAGCAGCAACATACCTTTTTGTTTTTTGTTATTTTTTTCTATACTATAGAAATAGAATATGAACGGTGGATTCCCTTGTGATACACTTTTGATCGAAATAGTTTTACCAATTCTTAAAAATTTTACTTTTTATTTTTCAAACTTCTTTGATTTTTCGATCTTTTAACCTTTCGATTTATATATTGAGGATATACTTACAAAGTTGGTCTAACTTATTGATAGTTACTAACCCTAGATTCTTCCCCCTGATAAACGAATCAATCCTTTCTGCTCGAGCTCCATCATGTACTATTTACTTACAACCTAACACAAATTAGGTTCCTAACAGAGCAGAACAAACTATGTCGAGCCAAGAACATCTTCATTCCTATAGAAAATGGTGGATATAAGAATCCACAGCCGATCATGTCCTTCAAGTCGCACGTTGCTTTCTACCACATCGTTTCAAACGAAGTTTTAACATAACATTCCTCTAATTTTATTTCAAACCGGTATGTAATTGATTCAATATGGAATCATGAATAGTCATTGGCTCAACCGGTGTGTGTATACCGGTATATAATAGTACATACTTTCTATCTATCTATCTATGGATAGATAAGTATTTATCCGGGAAAGGCTCAGCAAGGATCCAATTTATTTAACTCTATATTCTATCATATGAATGAAACATATTTCTAAAAAAGACGAATAAAAAAGTTTGCTTAAGACTTATTTACATCTTAAAAAGATTGTTTGGGACGATCAATCATGAAGGATCCATTTTTTCTCGAACAAATAAACTATAAACCTCAAAAGAAGAACCTTTAATATTAATAGATTTGCAATCCCGGAAAAAAATCAATTATTAATAAAACTTTTTTATTTTATTTTATACAATACAGATTTTGTTTTACTTCAGGTTCAAGAATTTTTCTTTTCCATCAATTCCATAAAGTCAAGTAGATGCAATATACGAATTTCCCCCCAATCGCTACATTACATTGATTTACAATTATTCATTTGAACCGGATAAGATATAAGATGAACCAGATAAAATACAAAAAAATGGGGTCCAGATCAATTCGTTTTTACTATTTTTTTCCCACACCAGCTTTAGAAGTTTTAAGACCAGTGATGAAATTAGTACCAAAAACTCCCTACTCTTTAGTCTCCACATAGACTGTGGAATTGGGATACCCCATTTATTTACTTTAGGCTTTTTACCCTTGGTAAGGGAATAAAGAGGCCTTTCTTTCATTCACATTTCGATTCAGAATGCTTCGTGTGAGAATTTACATTTCATAGATATGGGACATAAAGTTTCCATAAGTAACTAACTTTAAAATGAATATTGAGTAGTACGAGCATATCCTGAATGTGAATGATAAACCCAGAATTTCTTTTTTGAATTAAAAAAAAAAGATATTTATTTCCACCCACATTTGACACTTGATTACGTTTGTGAGAAACCAAATGAAAGAAAAAATATGATTCTAAGAATGATTCTTAGAATTCAGAACAAAAGATTGTTCTCGTTAACAATTTTATGTTTCATGTGGGATACAATGTGATTCCATCTTTCGTTTCTGATAGAAACGATCTGGGACGGAAGGATTCGAACCTCCGAGTAACGGGACCAAAACCCGCTGCCTTACCGCTTGGCCACGCCCCATTTCGAATTTCTATTCGACACTAATAAACATTAATATTGGTATTGGTTATTCGTCAATCCCAACCCAATAAATACATTGGGAATATATTGTTGCTAGGATTCAACACATGTAGATATAGAATCAAAAAAATTCATTGATCATTACATGGAATTCAGTTAAGATATTGTATGAAAATGGAATTCCTTGTATTCTCATTTGAGAATGGAAGGAAGGATTTTTTTTTGGGAGAGTTCGAAGAAAAAGAAAGATTTTTTGACTTGTCTTTTTTTTCCCTTATAAAAAAAAACTCAATCAGAATAAAATTATCTAATCTACAAGAACGAAATTTTGTTATGCTTAATATCTTTAGTTTAATCTGCATCTGTCTTAATTCTGTCTTTTATTCGAGTAGTTTTTTCTTCGCCAAATTGCCCGAAGCTTATGCCTTTTTAAATCCAATCGTAGATGTTATGCCTGTCATACCTGTACTTTTTTTTCTCTTAGCCTTTGTTTGGCAAGCTGCTGTAAGTTTTCGATGATTTAATACTCTGCTAAATTCATGATTTATACTCTGCTAAATTCATGATTTATTCGATAAATAAAAATTCTAAAAATTGATAAGACCAGATAAGTCTTACATTATGAACCCTCGATTCAAAAATAGAAATTCTTGTATATTGAATAACCGCGGCGATGAATTTTGATCAGCTTATTTCCTCGTTCTGACCTTACAGTGAGCAAAGATTTTATTAGGTTGCCTACAATACCTAATCATATGACAAGAAATTTTTGATAACGAAGGAATCAAAATCTTATTCCAAAGAAATTCGTGAAAATGACTTTCTTTTCAAAAAACACTTCATTTTTTTTGGGGTGTCATGTCAAAACAAAATAGTGTATGTGGTAAAAAAAAAGTAATCTATTCCCTTTTTCAAAAAAAAAAAGATCTTGGAGATTGTGTAATGCTTACTCTCAAACTATTCGTTTATACAGTAGTGATATTCTTTATTTCTCTCTTCATCTTCGGATTTTTATCTAATGATCCAGGGCGTAATCCTGGACGTGAGGAATAAAAAAAAAGATATTTTTAGTTTTTTCTGCTTTTTCGAAATTTTTTTCTTATGATTTTATGTATTCCATACATTTAGCTATGCTATGATAAAATCAAAGGATCGAAATTCCTTCGAATTCGAAAGTCTCAAGTAATCAGAAGAAGCGGAGAGAGAGGGATTCGAACCCTCGGTATGAATAACTCATACAACGGATTAGCAATCCGCCGCTTTAGTCCACTCAGCCATCTCTCCCCATCCCCATTTTAAAATGGAAAATTTTTTATGTGATGTGACACGTGAAGTAAAAAACCTTCATTTTCCTTTTTTTTTTTTTTATTTATCTATTTTTTTTATATATATTCTTTTATTTATATTCTTTTATTTATATTCTATTAAATTATATTCTTTATTTATTATTTATTATTTTTTATTATTTTTTATTATTTATTTATTATAATTATAAATTATATATATATATATATATAATTAATATATATAATTAATATATATATATATATATTTATTATATTATTATATTATTATTAAATTATTATTAAAGAAAAATATATAATATATATATTAATTATTAAAATATATATATTATATATTATAAATATAATATAAATATAAAGAAATAATATAAATATAAAGAAAAAAAAGAATAAAGATATATAAAAAAAATATAAGATTATATAAAAAAAGATATAAAATAAAGATATATAAAATGAGGATATATAAAATATTATAATGTTTATTTATATGTTATATTATATAAATAGTTATATTATATAAATATATGTTATATTATATAAATATGTTATATAAATATATATGTTATATAAATAAACATTATAATATAACTTATAAGTTATTTTATTATAAAATTATAATATAACTTATAAGTTATTTTATTATAAATATAAACTTATTTTTTATGTTATTTAAGTAAGCTTTTTGCTCTTCGCCGCCTATTTAAGTCCCCGGCGGGACGAAGTGTCAACGCTAGAATTTTCATGATTCTGGTGCTATCTTGATTGCGCCTCACTCTTTTGTTCGACAAATGGTCCATTCATATACAATAATAAATATATTACAATAATAAATATGTAGCGGGTATAGTTTAGTGGTAAAAGTGTGATTCGTTCTATCAAAAACTTAATTAAATAATTAAGGGGTCTTTCAGTTTCATATTCCGATCAAAAACTTTATTTCTTAAAAAGGTTTAATCCTTTACCTCTCAATAGCATATTTGAGGAAGAATATACATTCTCACAATTTGTATCCAAAGGGCAATTAGAAATTGAATAAAAAAGATTGGATTATGGATATGGAGTCGCGAAGCATAATTTTTTTGAATTGGATTAACTCTTCCAATTGAATGAGTATGAGTAAAGGATCTATGGATGAAGATATAAAAGTTTATTTCCAATCGTAACTAGATCTTCAATTTTTCGTAACTAGATCTTCAATTTTTTTTTTTGTAAAAGGGAAATTGAAGCCAAATAGCTATAAAACGATGGTTTTGGTTTACTAGAACCATCAGCATATTGTTTCAGCTCGGTGGAAACCAAATTTTTTTCCTCAGGATCCTGCGAGTGGAAATAGGGAACGAAGTAACTAGACTAAATGGATTTAGTATAATCCCCCTCCTCTAGAGGGATCAT